GATTCGAACCCTCGGTAAACAAAAGCCTACATAGCAGTTCCAATGCTACGCCTTGAACCACTCGGCCATCTCTCCTACATAATGATTATGGCCCAGAAACCGAGTGAATAGTGAGTCATTCATATTAGATTTTTGGATAGGTACGTACAATCAATTCTAAATATAAAAAAATTTATCAAACTTTTCATCAAAGAAAAATCCTTCCGGGGATAAAGATCAATTTTTTTTTGTGAAAAACTGTTAAAAAAAAGATATATATCTATTCATTTCATTTTTGTGAAGATGGCGCTCCCATTTTTTTCCAATAGTTATTCTTTATTTATACTAAATAAAATCAATTTTATACCAGATTAAATCAATGAATTAGAATGAATCAATCGATCCATTTTTTTTTTTAACTATGTTTAATGGATACTTTTCTTTTAGATCATGATTCTATTTATAAATCAAAATCATGGTTATATTTCGTTTTTTAGACGATGATTCCATGTTCATAAAACTTCTAAAATTCTTTTCCAGTTTTAGATTTTTCAATAATAACTCCTTACCCCCATGGATCTATTCCAAATTAATGAATCATCACAGGAATCTTTATATTTGATTGTTATAGTGTATACCCACTATGTAATGCACACAACACAAAACAGACGGTTCATCATAGAATGATCATTCGAGTCTTTTTACTCTTTGGAGCATATCAATTAAAATTTCTCTAATTATCCTAATCCGTAAGATAAATTCTTTGATTCTTTAACTTTGATAAAATCGGAATAGTTCCTTTCATTCTTATACTACTACATTTGGATTAAATTTAATTTTTTTTATTGATTCCTTTCAAAAATAATAATAATAATTTGAATAGAAGGTCATATCCTTTTTTTTAATGATTCTTTTTGATTCTTTTTTTTATGTTATTTCGTACTGTATAATTCCTTTGCTTGTGGGATCATTTTCTCACAAGAGGTAAGTAAAAGAAATTATAGAATGGATTGCTACCTATGCCCAGATCTCGGATAAATGGAAATTTTATTGATAAGACCTTTTCAATTGTAGCCAATATCTTATTACGAATAATTCCGACAACTTCAGGAGAAAAAGAGGCATTCACCTATTACAGAGATGGTGCGATTTGATGTTTTTTTTTTATTTACCGTTTTCAGTCTTCGGAGAAAGATACATTATTCGGGAGAGAAAGAAAAAAAATTATTGAAATAAATCTACGCTTATCGTGAAGGTGAAGTTTGTAAATAAAACAATTCCTTCTGTCGTGTATCCCCGATTAATGCAGCCTCAGATGCTTCAATTGTAGATTCTAGTATTGAGCGAAAGGTTACACCTATGGTATGGGTTAGGTCAATCTTACTCCACTAGTACCAATAGGCAGCATAGGGGAAGAAGCACTACGCCCAGGAATCAACAATATGAAAACTTTGTTATCAAATTTTACCTTTTCTTTATCGGAATCGGGACTAACAAGAATGGTTGGTACAACAAACATCCATCTCGTTCGTATTTTGGATAACCGTATAACCATCGAAGACTGTTGAAGTGACTAATTCCTGGAAATTTAGGGGTGTTAAGAACAAAGAAATTGTTAGAGTTATCATTTTTATCTAGTACCAAGATACTTGATATTAAGAAAAGATCTTTTACAGGAAGGTTGGCTAGAGATTTCTTGTAAAAACACTAGCCCCGTTCGGTTCATAATGAAATAATTTCAATCTTTTTGATTTCATGTATTATTCTCATTATGCACATAAAAAATAAAAAAGGAGGAGCCGTATGAGATGAAAATCTCACGTACGGTTCTGGAACGGAGATTCTTTGAATCGAATGACGACCGTAACGGATGTCGGCTCAATCCGAAGGAAATTATGCGGAAGCTTTACAGAATTATTATGAAGCTATGCGACTAGAAATTGATCCCTATGATAGAAGTTATATACTCTATAACATAGGCCTTATCCACACAAGGAATGGAGAACATACGAAAGCTTTGGAATATTATTTTAGGGCATTAGAACGAAACCCTTTCTTACCACAAGCTTTAAATAATATGGCCGTGATCTGTCATTACGTGCGACTATCTCCACTATAGAAAGAAAAAAAAGGAAAGAAAGAACAAATCCGCTAATACTAATAACTAATAAATACTAGAAAATAGGCTTTCTACATATCATATTTATCGTGTCCAAAACAACGATTTTTATCAGCTGTAGCAAATAAAAAGTAAAAAGAAAGAAACTTCATAGAAGTCGAAATATGAAGAAATAAATATGCCTAGATCCTTTAATCGATGGATAAATAAAGGATCTAAATTGATAGAATAAGCATCGTAAAGATCAATTAGTGAGGTTTTGGGCCGATACAATAAGAACTGCTTACTTATGTCACGATATGAGATAAAAGTTAGGAATCAACTTATGTAATAGAGTTGATCCCCTAAGTTATTGAGCAGCGGTGTAGAATCAGATCCCAAAGATAGTAAGTCTTTTCTTTC